GTGGAGATAGTCGCACGTAATGACAGATCACAGCCATATTATTAAAAGCTTGTGGTAAGAAGGGGTTTCGTTCTAATGCCCGAAAATAATATTCTAAAGCTTTCGTATGTTCCCCATTACTTGTGTGGATAAGGCCTATATTATAGAGTATATAACTTCGATCATAGGGATCAATTTCTAGTCGCATAGCTTCATAATAATTCTGTAATGCTTCCGCATAATTTCCTTCGGATTGAGCTGACATCCGTTACGGTCGTCATTCGATTTAACGAATTCTCCGTTTCAGAACCGTATGTGAGATTTTCATCTCATACGGCTCCTCCTTTATGTGCATAATGAAAATAATATATGGAAAAAAATTGATGTCATTATGAACTAAGTGGGGCTAATGTTTTTACAAGAAATCCCTAGCCAACCTTCCTGCAAAAGATCTTTTCTTACTACCAAGTGTGTTTGTGCTAGATAAAAATGGAAACTCCAACAATTTCTTTGTTCTCAACGCCCCTAAATTTCCAGGAATTAGTCACTTCAACAGTCTTCAATGGTTATACGAGTATCCAAAGTACGAACGAGATGGATGTTTGTTGTTCCAACCATTTTAATAATTATTCCCAATCCCAATGAAGAAGAAGGAAAAGGAATCATTTTGAAGAAAGTTTTCGTGTTGCTGATTTCTAGGCGTAGTGCTTCTTCCCCTATGCCGCCTATTCATATTAGTGTAGTAGGATTGACCTGTAATACGGGAACCCATAGGTAAAAAACCTTTTGCTCAATACTAGAATTAGAATTCACAATTGAAGCATCTAAGGCTGCATTAATCGTGGATACACGACAGAAGGAATTGTTTTTTTTATATTATTATAAACTTCACCTTCAACAAGCGTAGATTTTTTTTTAATACTAGTTTTTTTCTATTCCAAATTGACGAAATAAAAAAATAATAATGATAATCAAATCGCACCATCTCTGTAATAAGTAAATGCCTCTTTTTCTCCAGAAGTTGTCGGAATGACTCGTAATAAGATATTGGCTACAATTGAAAAGGTTTTATCAATAAAATTTCCATTTATACGCGATCTCGGCATAGGTAGTAATCCACTCTATAACTTCATTACTTTTTTGTGAGAAAATCATCCCACAAATAAAGGAATTGTACAGTACGAACTAACATAAAAGCAGACTCATTAAAATAAAAAAACCTTCTATCTACTTCCAATTTTTTTCCGGTCAAAAAAGAAAAGGTATCCATTAAACATAATTTAAAAAACTATGAATAACTCGCTATTCACCCAAGTACTCAGTCATAATCATGACGTAGGAGAGATGGCCGAGTGGTTCAAGGCGTAACATTGGAACTGTTATGTAGACTTTTGTTTACCGAGGGTTCGAATCCCTCTCTTTCCGTACTTTCAACTAATTCACCAATCTTACGTGATTGACCCCAATGTATCAAATCAAATAACAATGGATATAAAATAGTTAGACCTTACTTTGATTTTGAAATAGATTCTCTATTCCTAATTTGTTTGATACGGAAAATGCTGGGAAGAGCAAAGAGGGGATGCAAATCTCTCTACCAATCTATGATACAAGAATAAGAAAAAGATTCCCAGAAAAAAAATACCTTACCTTGTGCCTTTTGACTTTTAATCAAAAAAGAGGGCAAAGGAGAGTTGTCCGAACTCTTGTTTTTAGTTATTTATTTTACTTAAGTTAGGTTTATTAAGTCTGTCGAGAATAATATTCTACGACAAGCAATTCATTTATTTTCAAACCGGCGCATTTCCTATCTATTATTTGATTGACTAATCCTTCATATTGGAATGTGTGAAGAGTCAGATGTTTTGGCAATTCCTGGTGTGCGGATGAATCAAGAAGATTTTGAACCAAAGTTCTAGATTTTTGTTCATCCTTGACTGTAATAATATCTTGGGGTTTGCAGCGATAACTTGGTATATCTACTATACGATCATTAACTAAAATATGTCTATGGTTAACTAATTGGCGCGCTTGAGGAATAGTCAAAGCCATACCCAATCGAAAAAGGATGTTATCTAAACGCATTTCAAGTAATTGTAGTAAAACTTGACCCGTTGACCCTTTGGCTTTTCCGGCGATACGAACATATTTAAGTAATTGGCGTTCTGTAAGACCATAATGAAAGCGCAATTTTTGTTTTTCTTCTAAACGAATACGATATTGAGATTTTTTTCCGGAGCGTGATTGGTTTCTAAGATCGCTTCCTGCTCTAGGCTTTTTACTAGTTAGTCCCGGTAAAGCCCCCAGACGCCGTATTTTTTTAAAACGAGGCCCTCGGTAACGTGACATAAAGACTCCTTTTTTTTTATTAAAATTTTTAAAAACTAAACTAAATGATAAATGAAGTGAAATCCACTAAAATAAACTATTGGAATACAAAGACTAAGGAGATGTATTCTCTCAATATACAGATTTTTTGTATTGTATATACAATATATATATCAAATAAATCACAAAAATT